GCGTCGAGGGAATTGCGCGTATAGAGATTCAAAAAAGAATCGACCTGATCCAAATCATAATCTATATGGGATTTCCAAAAATATTAATTGAAAGTCGACCCCGAGGAATCGAAGAATTACAGATGAATTTACAAAAAGAATTTAATTCTGTAAATAGAAAACTTAACATTGCTATCACACGAATTGAAAAGCCTTATGGAAACCCTAATATTCTTGCAGAATTTATAGCCGGCCAATTAAAAAATAGAGTTTCTTTTCGCAAAGCAATGAAAAAGGCTATAGAATTAACTGAACAAGCAGATACAAAAGGAATTCAAGTGCAAATTGCAGGACGTATCGACGGAAAAGAAATTGCGCGTGTTGAATGGATCAGAGAAGGTAGGGTTCCACTACAAACCATTCGAGCTAAAATTGATTATTGTTCCTATACAGTTCGAACAATCTATGGGGTATTAGGCATCAAAATTTGGATATTTATAGAGGGGGAATAATAAACCTTATTTCCCTTTTTATTCTATCCAGCAATGGAACAAAAGAAGAGAAATTCGTTTCTTCTTTTCTGTTCAATAAAAAAAAATGAACAATTATAAATTATAATTCTATAGGGTTTAATAAAAATTAAATTAATCTTTTGATAAAATTGCTATGCTTAGTGTGTGACTCGTTGGTTTTTTGAGGGTTAGTATAAAAACCAGCCCCATAGTATAAACAAATAACTATAGAAGTAATAACCAACTCATCACTTCGTATTATCTGGATCCAAAGAACCAGTCAAGATATGATATATTGTTCATATTGTTGTAGCAACTGAAATCTTTTTTTTATTTATTTATTAAAAAATATGCTTCTAAATTGTTAATAAAAAAAAAAAAAAAAGGGTATGGATAAATGGAAGGATGAGAGGAAGAAAAAAAAAGAATATTGATGATATATAATTCCAATATGTAAGGTCTATGAGTCATCTCATAAAAAATCTGTGTAATAAAGCATCAATACGGATTCATCATTAAATGGATCTGCTCATCGAACAAAAAATAAAGAGCTTCGAGCCAATAAAGACTAAGAATATTGACTCAAGAACTAATAGCTCCATTGTAGAATTCAGACCTAACCATTAAATAAGAAGCGATGGGAACGACGGAACCTATGAATTCAAAAGATTCTATGAAAATGAATTTGAATGATTCATTGATCGGGATGGCGGAACCGACCAGAGACCAATTCATCTATTCGGAAAAGTTATGAACGAATGATAGAACTGAAATAGAAATGGAAAGAGTAAATATTCGCCCGCGAAAACTTTATTTTCTTGGATTGCTAAATTTTGGTCAATCCAATACGATAAAGAGTAAAAAAAAAAAGATTCCTTTTAACATTCTAATATAGATAAATAGAAGAAAAAATAGTTTAGTTATTTTTAGTTATTATTATTAATATATATATTTAATTATCTATATCTATACAAACAAAATAGACAAATCAAGATATACAAATTAATAATAGACTAGATTTGATCTAGATTAAATGAAATCCATGATTCAGTTATTAAAATTAAATACATCTATGCATAATATTATATCTGAATAGAATTCAAATAGAACTCAAAATCTTTAATTTGAATTTATTTTATTCGCGAGGAGCTGGATGAGAAGAAACTCTCACGTCCGGTTTTGTAGTAGAGATGGAATTCAAAACAAACCATCAACTATAACCCCAAAAGAACCAGATTCCGTAAACAACATAGAGGAAGAATGAAGGGAATATCTTATCGAGGTAATACTATTTGTTTTGGTAAATACGCTCTTCAGGCACTTGAACCCGCTTGGATCACATCTAGACAAATAGAAGCAGGTCGACGAGCAATGACCCGAAATGCACGTCGCGGTGGAAAAATATGGGTTCGTATATTTCCAGATAAACCGGTTACAGTAAGACCCGCAGAAACACGGATGGGTTCAGGTAAAGGCTCTCCCGAATATTGGGTAGCTGTTGTTAAACCAGGTCGAATCCTTTATGAAATGGGTGGAGTAACAGAAACTATAGCCAGAAGGGCTATTTCAATAGCAGCGTCCAAAATGCCTATACGAGCTCAATTTATCATTTTGGGATAAAAAAGAAATAGGCCTTACTTAAAAATAGTGGGTGCAGGTTTCTTTTTTTAGACAAATAATATTTCTTTTTTTCTTCGACCTTTGTATTGTAAAAAACAGATAAAAAAATGATATGATTCAACCTCAAACCCATTTGAATGTAGCAGATAACAGCGGGGCTCGAGAATTGATGTGTATTCGAATCATAGGAGCTAGCAATCGTCGATATGCTCATATTGGTGACGTTATTGTTGCTGTGATCAAAGACGCAGTTCCAAACATGCCTCTAGAAAGATCAGAAGTGGTCAGAGCTGTAATTGTCCGTACTTGTAAAGAACTTAAACGTGACAACGGTATGATAATACGATATGATGACAATGCTGCAGTTGTGATTGATCAAGAAGGAAATCCAAAAGGAACTCGAGTTTTTGGTGCGATTGCCCGAGAATTGAGACAGTTCAATTTTACTAAAATAGTTTCATTAGCTCCCGAGGTATTATAAAATGAGACCACGATATGGTTATAGTAGGGTATTTAAAAGAAATAGATTAAGATTCATTTAGTAGATTTTCTCTCACGTATATACCTTTCAAAATTAATATTCATAAACAAAAACAAACACGTAAAAAAAAAAAAAGAAAAACATGTTGATTATATCGAAATTTGGAGGCACCAATAATTTTAATTAATCATGAGTAGTGATACTATTGCTGACATAATAACTTCTATACGAAATGCCGATATGTATAGAAAAAGCGTGGTTCGAGTAGCATCTACTAATATCAGCCAAAGTATTGTTAAAATACTTTTACGAGAGGGTTTTATCGAAAATGTGAGAAAACATCGAGAAAACAACAAATATTTTTTGGTTTTAACCCTACGACATAGAAGGAATAGGAAAAGGACTTATAGAAATCTTTTAAATTTAAAACGGATCAGTCGGCCGGGTCTACGAATCTATTCTAACTATCAAAGAATTCCTAGAATTTTAGGTGGGATGGGGGTTGTAATTCTTTCTACTTCTCGGGGTATAATGACAGACCGAGAGGCTCGACTAGAAAGAATAGGCGGAGAAATTTTGTGTTATATATGGTAATCTTTCTAATATCCGATATGAAACTTCTTATTTGTGAAAAAGAAAAGAGAAGGGGTGGCTTCTCTAATAGGGTTCTTCCTCCACTAGTTGATACTTCAAGGGGGTTTTACCTGGAATGAAAGAACAAAAATGGATTCATGAAGGTTTAATTACTGAATCGCTTCCCAACGGTATGTTCCGGGTTCGTTTAGATAATGAAGATATGATTCTAGGTTATGTTTCAGGAAAGATCCGACGTAGTTTTATACGGATACTGCCAGGAGATAGAGTAAAAATTGAAGTAAGTCGTTATGATTCAACCAGAGGTCGTATAATTTATCGACTCCGCAACAAAGATTCGAAAGATTAGGTGTTTTTTAACTTCACCATTTCTTTCGTAGGAATACAATTCGAAATCGAAAAATTCAAGAAACTTTTTTCTTCCAAAAAGTGGATTCAAAATTAAAGTAAGGAGTGGCAAATATGAAAATAAGAGCTTCCGTTCGTAAAATTTGTGAAAAATGTCGACTAATCCGTCGTCGGGGACGAATTATAGTAATTTGTTCCAACCCAAGACATAAACAAAGACAAGGATAATCAAACTCGTTAAAGACCTGATATACAAATAGGGAATCTGTTTTGACATGAAATGGATATATCCATATATCTCTGACTCAAATTTATGAGATCATAAAATATGGCAAAAACTATACCGAAAAAGGGTTCACGTGGACGTATTGGTTCACGTAAGAGTACACGTAAAATACCAAAGGGGGTTATTCATATTCAAGCAAGTTTCAATAATACCATTGTGACTGTTACAGATGTACGCGGGCGGGTGGTTTCTTGGTCCTCTGCCGGTACTTGTGGCTTCCGAGGTACAAGAAGAGGGACGCCATTTGCTGCTCAAACCGCAGCGGCAAATGCTATTCGTGCAGTAGTAGATCAAGGTATGCAACGAGCAGAAGTCATGATTAAAGGTCCAGGTCTCGGAAGAGACGCAGCATTACGAGCTATTCGCAGAAGTGGTATACTATTAACTTTCGTACGGGATGTAACCCCTATGCCACATAATGGCTGTAGACCCCCGAAAAAAAGACGTGTGTAGAAATAAAAAAGGAAGATATTTCAATAGTAAGAGAAACAAGAGAAATAAATGATTCAATGATCTGATCAAATAATATTATTAATATGGTTCGAGAGAAAATAACAGTATCTACTCGGACACTACAGTGGAAGTGTGTTGAATCAGCAGCAGACAGTAAGCGTCTTTTTTATGGGCGCTTTATTCTGTCTCCGCTTATGAAAGGTCAAGCAGACACAATAGGCATTGCGATGCGAAGGGCTTTGCTTGGAGAAATCGAAGGAACATGTATCACACGCGCAAAATCTGAGAAAATATCACACGAATATTCTACGATAATGGGTATTCAAGAATCAGTACATGAAATTTTAATGAATTTGAAAGAAATCGTATTGAGAAGTAATCTCTATGGAACTTGTGAGGCGTCTATTTGTGTCAGAGGCCCTGGATATGTAACTGCTCAAGATATAATCTTACCGCCTTATGTAGAAATCGTCGATAATACACAGCATATAGCTAGCTTGACAGAACCCATTGAGTTGGTTATTGGATTACAAATAGAGAAGAATCGCGGATATCTTATAAAAGCGCCAAATACCTTTCAAGATGGAAGTTATCCTATAGATCCTGTATTCATGCCTGTTCGAAATGCGAATCATAGTATTCATTCTTATGAAAATGGTAACAAAGAAATACTATTTCTCGAAATATGGACAAATGGAAGTTTAACTCCTAAAGAAGCACTTCACGA